TCAGCGCCGAGGAACATGTACTAGGGTGTATGTGCGACTCGTTCAGATCCTCGCTGGGACAAACTAAAGGAAACCCATTTTCCAGTATCAATGATCAGTACCAGTGAAGAGGAAAAAATGGAAGGAAAAAGGCCATTCACTATCTAAAAAAAAAGATCTATTATATCCTTCTATTGTATTGTGTTGAAATTTATGGTTTCCATTGGTGCAAATCCAATCATTTCTATTTTGAATTGAAGATGAAAAACAATAAATTCCTCATTGGTAACAAATGGTTATCCATTAAGCGAGGGAAATCCTATTTTCAAAGCCGAAATCTTATGTCTCTACTCTTGCAAAAACGGACTAAGAGGGTCAGCTACCCAGCTAATCTTCATAATTAAATATCGTTACTGTATAGGTAGATCTCGTTGTGAAAGACCTATGACTAGATAATTCATGGGTAGAGCCAAAGAATGTGAACTGTACAAGTTACCAATAGCATTGATTAAATGAAGTAAGGGGCTCCGGTGTATAGAGAGGACCTCACCGTTTAAGACGTAACCATAGAAACGATGGAACCCACTCTTTCTTTATTCATTTCTATTTATTACTTTTTTATGTTTTTTGATACCTAGTATCAATACAATTTCTTAGTTCGAGGTGAAATACCTATAAAAAAAGACAAATTGTGGTCGGGAAGGTTATAGTAGCAAAAGCCATTGGAATTTATATTTTATACATTGGAAGAATCCGTTTTGTTATTAATAGGAAAGAGGAAAAGAATAACTGAAAGAAAAGAAATCAATTAGTTATTCATTAAAATTCATTTAATCAATGACCAGAATTAGACGAGGATATATAGCTCGGAGACGTAGAGCCAAAATTCGTTTATTTGCATCAAGCTTTCGGGGGGCTCATTCAAGACTTACTCGAACAATTATTCAACAGAAAATAAGAGCTTTGGTTTCGTCTCATCGAGATAGAGATAGGCAAAAGAGAGATTTTCGTCGTTTGTGGATCACTCGAATAAATGCAGTAATTCGCGAGAATGGGGTATGCTATAGTTATAGCAGATTAATACACAATCTGTACAAGAGACAGTTGCTTCTGAATCGTAAAATACTTGCACAAATAGCTATATTAAATAGGAATTGTCTTTTTATGATTTCCAATGAAATCATAAAATAAGTAAATTGTAAGGAATCCGACACAATATTTTAAATGGAGTTTCGCTGGAGAATGAACTCCGGGAAGGTAGAGTAAAAATTAATATGAAAAAAAGAATATGATAAAGTCGCTCAAAATAAAATGAGTGAACACGCCGAATAGTCAATAACACAAAATTTCTTCTTCCCCATTCTTGTTTTTTTCTTACAATACGACAATCCAATCTGGATCCTCGAATTTTTCGAACAAAACATCAATCTGTGTTTGAGTTCAAATTGGAATTTGGATTCAATTGAAGAGTAAGCTTATTTTTTATTTATTTCTGGTTCTAAGACCAATAGTTCTGACGGTCGACTCGCCTCTTTCAAATTGTTTCTCATTATTAAGAAAAGGTAACAAAGATAAAATACGAGCTTGTTTTATAGCAATAGTAATTAATCTTTGTTGTTTTAAGGTCAATCTATTTACCCGTCTAGATAATATTTTTCCTTGTTCACTAATAAATCGACTAATTAAACTCATGTTTCTATAATCAATTCGATCCCCCGATTGGATCGGGGGCAAACGCCTACGAAAAGATCGCTTGGATTTAAGAAAGAATCGCTTGGATTTATCCATGGTTTGTTTATTCCTTATCCCGAAAACCCTATTTCAATCTCATCAAAAACGATTTAGGATTAAAAAAGATGATTTGATTTGGTTTTTTTTATATTTATTTCTTTTTTATATTAATATTTTTATTGAAGTTCTATTTTGAAGTTCTTTTATAGATTTAAGAGATACATATATATCTAGTTCTATACCTAATATGGTATTTCTAAATAAGGTATTTCTATATAATAATATAGTATATAGAATATGCCCCTTTTCATGTTCCCTGTAAAAGTGACACACAGACACCTTGATTCGATCTATTTCTTTATCTCCCCGTGAATCGTATGTTTGTAACAATAGGGACAGAATTTTCTCAATTCTAATCGACTAGGAGTATTGTGGCGATTCTTTTGAGTAATATATCTGGAAATACCCGTTGATTCTTTATTAACACCCTTTCGAACACAACTAGTACATTCTAAAATAACCGTTACGCGGACTTCTTTACCCTTGGCCATGAACCCCCTTTCTTTAAGTTTTTGATGAGTTTTTGATTCAACCAACTCTTCGATTTTCCGATTTAAAGGGAAAGTAATAGTAAATAAATATTACTATTAATTAAAATAATGATTTCGAACTCTATTCAGTTCTATTTAGAATAGAATTCTATTCTAAGTCTAAGTATAGTATTTCATTTTACTATCTTGTATGATATTCTTGTCTTAGACACATTTCGATTTCCGTTTTCACTAGATTATTTATCAATTGAATTGAAGAACCCGAATTTCGACGAGGTTGAATCTACTTTTTTATTTCTCTTTCCTCTTTTCTTTATTCTACTTATCTTCTTTATTTTACTTAATTGTAAGTAATTCTATTTTATCTAAAAGAAAAGAGGGGGAGGGATTAGTCACAGATCTTTTGATTCTCTCTCTAATCTTCTTCACCCCTTCCCATGTCAATAACTAGAATGAAAAAAAAGGGAATGTCAACGCATCCGGGAATAATCGATTGATCTCTATCAATAGACCTGCTAAAGCCCCGAACCATAGAGTACTTAGTACCGGTGCCACGGAAAGATATGTTTTTAGATCTCGCATTTCAAATCCTCCTTCTTTATTCTTTTTTGTAATGTATAATGTTAATACATATATGATCAGCTGTATATGTAAGTAGTTAAGGACCGCTTGTATTTGTACACGGAATTCCTAATTCCAATTGAAATGTACACCGATTCGGTAGATAAGATTTTCCCTTTCTGAAAACCGAAAAATACATCCCCTTTTATCTGAGCATTCCAAAAAAACCTTCATTTTTTAGTTTTTTTTGCGATGGGTTTCATATTCATATATTTCATAATATATATTATTAAGATATTCTTAGATATATATTATCTAAGAATAAAGATTAGATAATATCTATTAGAATCTATATTAGATATATAAACCTTCTACTATTATTATATCTTATATGAGACAAAAAAAAAAGAAGAAATTGCAAGATAACTTGTATGTATATCAATGGATATAAAAAAATGAGGATTTGGAAAACAAGACAAGGATTCTCTACAATGACACTGTAGACCAATTGATAGGGATGTAGCGCAGCTTGGTAGCGCGTTTGTTTTGGGTACAAAATGTCACGGGTTCAAATCCTGTCATCCCTACCTATTACTTCTCCCCTGAGCAGTAATGAAATCGATTAAAATCGTGCATACATAATCTTTTTTTATAGTATATCATTTTATACTATATGCATACAAGACGTATTGGGGTTACAAAACAAAATACTCTTCCTTCTAGTCTTATCTATTGTGATAAGAAAGCGCTCTTAGTTCAGTTCGGTAGAACGTGGGTCTCCAAAACCCGATGTCGTAGGTTCAAATCCTACAGAGCGTGATTCGGGTCTTGGTTACTTGGTTAGGTTAAGCCGAAAATGACACTCAAAAAATGGAACAGGAATCTGAATTTGACCTCCCGTGAATTAAAGAAAAGAGGAGGTCAATCAAAAAAAAGATGTTAATTAATCAAAAGTCCAACTGATCGCCACGTCTGTATTGTAAATATGCAGTTACAAATAATCCAGCTAAAGTAATAGGAATTAGACCTAAGACAATTCCAAATAGAAAAACTTCAATCATTTCAATTTGTTTGAAAGGGAAAAAGGAGAGGTAATATCTATCCCTAAATATTAATCCGGATTGTCCATCAATCTCAATGACCACTAATTCGAAATTGATGCGGTAAGGAACTATAGAATAGATGAATACTTACAAAAGGATTTCTTTTTATGAGTTGTATTCATGCAATTAATTTCAAATAAGTCGTATCTTGGTCAGACCAATAAATAGAGCTGAGGTTATAGTTAAAGCCGCTAGTAGAAAACCGAAAAAACTAGTTATAGTAAGCATGAAGATGAAGGGGCTAAATGAAATATGTTCTTTTTATACATATGCTTATAAAGCACTTTCCTAAGTTTCAAGTTTTGAAAGATACTAAGAAAAAATACCAATTGAAATGAAAGAATAAGTTCACGTGACAGTTGTTAACTCATCAATCATTATAGACAGTATTAACAAAAAGAGAGAAGGAGCGGGGTAAAAAAAGAAATCAATTAATCATTTGTAACATCTACCCATCCCGTGATTCCGAATCGCGGGATTCATTAGACAACTCTTGAGTAAACTAATATTAAAATATAAAATAATAATAAGTAAGAAAGACGTCATGTAACTTCATTCAAAAAATTAAACTTTCTTTGAATTCATATGTAACAAAATTAGAAAATCATTTCTATTTTAATCTTTTTTTTTTAATCGTATCGATTAGATTTAATTTTAGAATAAAAAGTGACCTTATAATACCTCTCGTTTGAGATACTATATGAATGAACCTACTATTTCATTTGATGCGTAAAACTGAAAACAAATCAAATAAAGTAAATGTAAATAAAGGAAAAGGTATTGCAGGATCAGATCAATTACGAAAATCAAATCTTTATTTTCGTTCAACTATTTTCGTCCAACTATAGTCTGAGACTAGTAATTACTATAATTTGATCCTTTCTTTTCTAAGTTCTACATTTTTTGTATATTTATTAGAAATTGTCTTTTCATATCATAAATCCCGACCCTCGTAGTTAGTTCAAGAAACAACCTTTCGATTTAATACAACAAAACAATGTGTGCATTACAATTATTGATTAATACAATTCTATTTTTTTCGTTGTTCTTTTTATTATATTAATACTATCGACTA